TTAATATTACGTATCGCCATGCAGCTAACATTTGTTTAGCTGATACAATATTCAATAAGCCTAATAGGATTTGAATAATTGGGATTTGAAACGCTATTCCTGTACTATAAAAAAGAACTAGAATAAATTCAAAATACTGATCAAATGACCAAAATGGTTCAATAACCTCATCACTGTAATTTAAAAAAAAGTTTAAGGCCGCTGGTATTAAAGCGTAATAAGAAAAAATTAATCCAAAACCGAAAAGGCATAATGAACTTAACAACAACGGTAGAATAATTTTCGTTTCTTTTTTTGTTAGTCCAGGCAACAAAAATAGGATGAGTTGTCCAATTACAAATGGACTTCCAAAAAGTAATCCAGTATAAAAAGAGATTTTCACTGTTGAAACAAAATATTCACCTGGTGCAAGTTGGAAAAATTTTACATTATTGACAGGTAGTTCTAATATTTTGACTAGGAATTTAACCTCAAAAAAAGCTACACAAGTTAATAATAAAATTACCCAAAACATATGAAAAATACGTTGTCGTAGTTCTTCCATATGTTCTGAAAACGGTAATTCAAGAGTTACGGTCTCACTAGTTGTAAAGTTAAAATCAGAATTTGTTACCATAAGTTTTGAGTTTGCATCTTTTAGATTTTAGAGTGAGAAAAGATCAGTTGCAGAGTACTATAGTAAGTCAATATTTCTAAATAACTTTTTCAAATGTGTGAAAAGGTTTTTTTAATCCTTTTCACACAACTTTTTTACGATAAATAATTCATACCCTCAAGACGAGCTATAGCTTTTTTTAATTCTATTGATGCATCTAGTCGGGCTTTACTTGACTCTGCATTTTCAACAGCTAATGTAGCTTTCTCTAGTTCTTTTGTAGCTTCATTCAATTCTACAGCAACAAGTTCTTCTACGTCATTAACTAAAACAGTAACTCGATTTCGATCAACTTCAGCTAGACCACCACATAGAATAATTGGTGTCCACTTTTCGTTTAATTTAATTCGTAATAGACCTGTATCTAAAGCTGTTATTAGTGCCGCATGACCGTCTAAAATACCAACTAAGCCTGTTAAACCTGGTAAAATAACTTCGTCTGCTGTTGTAGAACAAATAACTCGGTTCGGAGTAAGAACGCGAATGTTCATAACCATATATTAATACTCCTTATTTTAGAGTTTCTGCTTTTGAAATTGCTTCATCTATATTACCTACAAGATAGAATGCTTGTTCTGGTAATTCATCTAATTCACCTTTTAATACCATAGTAAAGCCTTTAATTGTATCTTCTAAGCTTACGTATTTACCTGGTGAACCTGTGAAGATTTCTGCTACGAAGAAAGGTTGAGATAAGAATCGTTCAACTTTTCGTGCTCGCGCTACAAGTAATCGATCTTCTTCTGATAATTCATCAATACCTAAAATTGCAATGATATCCTGTAATTCTTTATATCTTTGTAAAGTTTCTTTTACAGTTTCTGCAATTTCGTAATGCTCTTCAGTAACAATTCCAGGTTGTAGCATTGTTGATGTAGAGTCTAATGGATCTACAGCAGGGTAAATACCTTTTGCTGCTAAATTCCGTGATAATACTGTTGTCGCATCTAAGTGAGCAAATGTCGTTGCTGGAGCCGGATCTGTTAAATCATCGGCTGGTACGTAAACTGCCTGAATTGACGTAATAGAACCTTGAGTTGTAGATGTAATACGTTCTTGTAATGCACCCATTTCAGTTGCTAAGGTTGGTTGGTAACCTACTGCTGATGGCATACGGCCTAATAACGCAGATACTTCTGAACCAGCTTGGGTAAATCGGAAAATATTATCAATGAATAATAATACATCCTGTTTATTAACATCTCGGAAGTATTCAGCCATAGTTAAGGCTGTTAAACCTACCCGCATACGTGCTCCTGGAGGTTCATTCATTTGACCATATACTAAAGCTACTTTTGATTCAGCAAAGTTATTTTCATTAATAACTCCTGATTCTTTCATCTCTTCGTATAAATCATTACCTTCACGTGTTCGTTCACCTACACCACCAAACACTGATACACCACCGTGCGCTTTTGCGATATTATTAATTAATTCCATAATTAATACAGTTTTACCTACACCAGCACCACCGAATAAACCAATTTTACCACCACGACGGTATGGAGCTAATAAATCAACAACTTTAATACCTGTTTCAAAAATTGACGGCTTTGTTTCTAATTCTGTGAATGCTGGAGCCTCACGGTGAATTGGTAGAGTTTCATCATATGAAACATCACCTTGCTCATCTACTGGTTCACCAATTACATTGAAAATTCTTCCTAATGTTGTAGTTCCAACTGGTACGCTAATTGGAGCACCTAAATCAACAGCTTCAACTCCACGTTTTAAACCATCCGTTGAACGCATTGATACTGCTCGAATTTTATTGTCCCCTAATAATTGTTGAACTTCAACAACATTTCCAATTCCATCTTCTGTTGCAATTTTAATTGCACTGTAAATAGGAGGTAAGTTTCCATCTGGAAATTCGATATCTAATACAGGACCAATAATTTGAGTAACGTAACCTTTATTAATATTAGTTTTTACCATTTTGACTTAACATATTTAAATATTTAAGGATAAATATACTTTCGGAATTTAACATACTATTCAAAAATAATATTAACAAATTTGAAATTTCTTAACTATCTACCATTGTACAACAAAATAGTTCGAATTCTTGAATAAAATCTCTTATTTTAAGTCGTATTAACCAAAAATTTTTAAAACGAATCTTCAGAAATAAGCCTTCCTGTCACTTTTAACCAGTTTTGGGCACCAGGGTAGTTATCTGGGGCTAATTTAATGGCCTGACGCCAATATTCAGCAGCTTTATCAAAAAATTCTTTCGCTAACTCTAAATATTCATCTTCTCGCATTTCTAAATTATCATCTTGTGTTTGCATCTGTAAGGCGTTAAGCCCTTGAGAATGGTAAATAACTGCTATATTATTTAATGCTTGTGGTAAATTGGAATTTAATTCAAGAGCTTGATGATAATATTCAAGAGCTTGTGAATAATTTCCGTTATTTCCATAAATTAATCCAATATTATACAAAGTATAACTACGATCATAAGGATCTTCTTCTAATTGAAGAGCTTCGTAGTAATTTTCTAGTGCTTCTGCATATTTCCCATCTGATTGTGCAGACATCCCTGCTCGATAATACGAGAAAGCTTGTTTTTCTTGTTTACTGGCAGGCAAAACTTTCAATAATATATCAGCAATTACCGTAAATGTTTTATCGATAAAGTTACTCATTATGTATTCCTTTAGATAAAATTATAAATAACAAAAACATTCCAGAGAATTAGCAATTCAAAATAGTAAAATTACTAATTCCTGGTAATGTTTAAACAGAATTTGAAGCTACAAAAGGTAGTAAAGATAAAACTCGAGCTCTTTTAATAGCTTTTGCAATTTGTCGTTGTTGTTGAACAGTTACACCAGTTGCGCGTCTAGGAAGGATTTTCCCTTGTTCAGTAACAAATAATTTTAATAAGTCAATATCTTTATAATCAATTTTTTGATTTATACTGATCGGTGATAGTTTTTGTTTTTGTGTTAACATAATTATTTATTTGATCTCCTTATGTACAGTTGGTTTATTACAGTGTGGACAGTATTTTTTAAGTTCCATTCGTTCTGGATTATTTCGACGATTCTTTTGTGTTATATAGCGTGAAACGCCTTTTGAACGTTTATTTGTATTTGATCGACATTCTGTACACTCTAATGTGATTAGAATTCGAGTACCCTTATTTTTTGCCATATGAATTTCTCTAAGGTGATGATTTTTTAATAATATTTTTAGTATACTATATTGCACAAAAATTTTTATCTTATCAAGGTTTTAATTCAAAACTCTTAAAACCTTAAAGAAAACAAAATTTTTATATCAAAAACTTTCAATTTTGTAGAAAATATATTATATTTTCATATATATATAAGTATTAAGTTAAAAATTTATAGGATTAATAAAATATTTTTATGGCTAATAATAAATCTGCAGAAAAACGCATTCTAATTAACGAACGAAATCGTTTACAAAATCGTTATTACAAGGGTTCGGTTCGAACGCTAACAAAAATGTTTTTACAAGATTTGGAAGTATATAAGACTTCTCAAGATCCAAATGATAAGCAAAAAGCACAAACTAGATTAAACTTAGTTTATAGCTTAATTGATAAAGGAGCTAAAAGGAAAGTTTTTCCTAAAAATATGGCGGCTCGTAAAAAGTCAAAATTAGCTTCTAAACTAAAAATGGTCTAATCAATAATAGTTATTAAGTTAACATTATCGAAAAATGGTAGTTAAGAAAATTTTATCCACCCCTTTTAAATTTTCTTAACATTTATCATATATTAATATAAATGAACGTTAATTAATCATTTAATATAAGAATTATTAATAACAAAGATTATGAAGCAATCTCTAAATTATGTGACAGCTTTGCCTGATTTTCTTGAAATGCAACGGGTAAGTTTTTGCTGGTTTATTGCCCAAGGATTAAATGAAGAATTAATAATGTTTTCCAGGATTCATGATTTTAGTCATAATACGGAATACTTGTTATTCGGCCAAGAATATAGCTTGGTAAAACCTATTTATACCATTGTAAGAGCCAAAAAATTAGCTGCAAATTATGCTGTACAACTTGTTATCCCACTTGAAGTTCGAAACAAAAAATTAAATAGTGTTCGACACTTTGGCCAATTTCCCATCATAAATTTACCGCTCATGACAACAACTGCGACTTTTATCATCAATGGATGTGAGCGCGTTATTGTAAGCCAAATTATTAGAAGTCCTGGAATTTATTTTGAAAAAAATAAGAATCAACGAAAAAAAACTCGATTCAAAGCAAAATTATCGGGCCATGCTCATAAATTAGGTCCTTTTTTACCAAGCGGTTTACCCTGGATTATTCCCCAAAATCAACCCTGGGAACCTTGGGAAATCGGAAATAAACTACAATACCAGGACCAAGATATCCAAAATAATCGTGTAGAATTTTATCCATATTCTGTAAAATCGTTCAAAGTTTATCGAATCATTTCAAAAACTGTAAATAGACAATTAAAAATAAAAAGAATAAAAGTATTTTTAAGTTGGTTAAAATTAAATAATAAACAATTAAATGCTAAAAACCAACGTGAGTTCCAATCTATTGCCTATTTATTAAAATACTGGAATTCTTTGTTACAACATCTACTTAAATATGAAATTTTACAAGAAAAATTTTTTAATAAACCAACTAACCTTACAAAACCTTGGTTACAAAAAATCATTCAAAACTGGAATACTGAAATTTTCTTAAATCACAAAACTGATTTAGTTGTCTCTAATCAGTTAGTACATCAGTATAATAAGAAGATTCAAGAGTATCAAAAAATAATCAATACAAAATTCTTTGATAACTTAATTTTAGTGCCGTTTCTTTCAGAGAAAAAGAAATTCTTAAAATTGGAAAGTGTTTCAATCCCCACAAAAAGAATTTCAATTATTCACAATTTATTGAAGAATAATACGGTAAAATTTGCTTTTTATTTTTCAACAAGTTTAAAAGAAGTATTTAAATATAGAGAAAAAAAAATTAAATATGAATATCTTGACGGTCGAAGTGAAACTGATATTTTTAACACTTCGAATGGGAATAAGTATTCATATCTTACAAGTTCTAGCCAAATCGTTCAGTTTAAAGATGATCATGAGATAAAAGATCTTTACAAAGAAAAATATGCAGAGAAGGATTTATATACTGCAACTTTAATTCCCGAATATGGTTCATGGATTCGATTTGGTTTCCATAGAAATACGAAAATAAATCGTTATAAATATCCTATTAAAAATCAAGAAGATGAAATTAATATCCAAATTGATAAATTAACTCAAAAGCCCATAATTCAATTATTTAAAGAGATGGGATTAACAGATTGGGAAATTTGCTCTAATTTACACCATTCAGATTTCTTTTATTTTACAAAACCGGCTCTAACTGGTTCAATAGATTCAAATCAACCTTTACTTAGATTTGATTTAAGATCAGATTACTATAAAAACATTTCTGAGTTTTCTCGAATTTTTGATTCTCGTTATTATCGTTTAGGAAAAGTTGGACGTTTTCGAATTAATAATAGATTAAATTTAAAACTTGCACATCGAATTCATACGATTACATATGAAGACATTTTTGCTATTTTAGATTGTTTAATAACTTTGTCAATTTCAAAAACTACTGGAGATGATATTGATCATTTAAAAAATCGAAGAGTTCGTTCTGTAGGAGAATTACTCCAAAATTTATTCCGTGTAGGATTCCAACGATTAGTTCGAAAGTTAGGAAGTCAGATTAATAAAAGAGAATCTGGTCAAATTTCTAGTTTCAACATTGTTGGAGCAACAGTACGAGAGTTTTTTGGGTCAAGTCAACTATCACAATATATGGATCAAACAAATCCTTTATCTTCTTTAACACATAGACGACGAATTAGTGCATTAGGACCAGGTGGATTAGATCGCGATCGAATTAGTTTTGCAATGCGTGATATTCATCCTAGTCATTATGGACGAATTTGTCCAATTGAAACGCCTGAAGGTCAAAATGTTGGTTTAATTGCTTCTTTAACAACATGTGCTCGTGTTAATAAATTAGGCTTTCTTGAAACCCCTTTTTGGCGTGTAATTAATGGTAAAGTTATTAAAACTGGAAATCCAATTTATTTAACAGCCGATATTGAAGATTTTTATAAGATTGCTCCAGCAGATCTATCTACTGATGATAAAAATTATTTAACCCAAAACCTAATACCTGTTCGTTATAAGCAAGATTTCATAACTGTTGCTCCATTTGATGTAGATTTTATTACAATTTCACCTATTCAAGTTGTTTCAGTTGCCACTTCATTAATTCCATTTTTTGAACATGATGATGCAAATCGAGCGTTAATGGGCTCAAATATGCAACGTCAATCTGTGCCTTTAATGTTATCTCAGAAACCAATTGTTGGAACTGGATTAGAAAATCAAATTGCTATTGATTCAGGAATGACGATAAATGCACAAAGTTCGGGTATTATAAGTTCTGTTACAGCTGATCACATTATCGTTAGAGAAGATTCAGGGCGAAAGTTAAAATATATTTTACAAAAATACCAACGTTCAAATCAAGAAACATGTATTAATCATCGCCCAATTATTTGGAAAGGAGAAAAAATTAAATCGGGTCAAATGTTAACGGATGGACCTGGAATAACAAGTAGTGAACTTGCATTAGGTCAAAATGTTTTAGTAGCCTACATGCCATGGCAAGGATATAATTTTGAAGATGCTATTTTAATTAATGAAAGACTAGTTTACGAAGATGTTTTTACTTCAATTCATATTGAAAGATATGATATTGAAATTGAACAAAATGATGAGATTTCTGAACAAATAACAAGAAATATTCCAAACTTAAGTTTTTCAGAGACTCAAAATTTAAACGATGATGGAATTGTGGCATTAGGAACGTTTGTAATTCCAGGTGATATATTAGTTGGTAAAATAGTTGCCAAAAATGATTCTGAACAACTACCCGAAGCAAAACTACTTCGTGCTATTTTTGGTGCGAAAGCAAAAGGGGTTCGTGATACTTCATTCCGTATGCCAAATGGGAAGTATGGACGAGTTATAGATAGGGTTACATTTAATCGTCGAACGAAAGTTTCTTACAAATTCGAAAAAATTCAAATCTTTGTAGCACAAATTCGAAAAATTAAAGTTGGCGATAAGATTGCCGGTCGTCATGGAAATAAGGGTATTATTTCACGGATTTTGCCTCGACAAGATATGCCTTTTTTACCAGATGGAACTCCAGTTGATATTATTCTAAATCCTTTGGGTGTACCATCAAGAATGAATGTTGGACAACTTTATGAATGTCTATTAGGTTTTGCTGGACATAAGTTAAATCGACGATTTAAAATTTTACCATTTGACGAAATGTATGGTCCTGAAGTTTCACGAATTTTAATAAATAAGAAACTTCGACAAGCCTCTATTGAAAATGATGAAGCATGGATTTTTAACCCATACTCACCGGGAAAAATGGTTCTTATTGATGGTCGTACAGGAAAAGAGTTTGAAAATCCAATTACAGTCGGAAATGCTTATATGTTAAAACTAATCCATTTGGTGGATGATAAAATGCATGCTCGAGCAACTGGTCCTTATTCTTTAATTACTCAACAACCACTTGGAGGAAAGGCACAACATGGTGGACAACGTTTTGGAGAAATGGAAGTTTGGGCTCTCGAAGGTTTTGGTGCAGCTTTTACATTAAAAGAACTTTTAACTATTAAATCTGACGACATGCAAGGTCGAAACGAAACTTTAAATGCTATTGTAAAAGGTCAACTAATCCCAAAATCAGGTGTTCCAGAATCATTTAAAGTCTTATTACAAGAATTACGTTCGATTGGATTAGACATGAGTACTTACCAAATTGAAAAATATAGCCTAAATCAAAAATATGAAATGGAAGTTGATTTAATTGAGACATATGATTCATTATCTAAAACATTTCCTCCTACCTCAAATATAGAGGATATATCATTCTAGTAATTTTAAATTAATAATAGAAAATGGTACAATCTGCGAAAGAATTTGATTATATAAAAATAAAACTAGCTTCTCCCCTTCGAATATTACAATGGTCATATCGTAAATTGCCAAATGGCCAGTTTATTGGAGAAGTTCAAAAATCGGAAACGATTAATTATCGTACTTTTAAACCAGAAATGGATGGTTTATTTTGTGAACGAATTTTCGGACCAAGTAAAAGCTTTGAATGTGCATGCGGTAAATATAAATTAATTCGTTATGAGGGTCTTATTTGTGAACGGTGTGGAGTTGAATTAACAGAATCCAGAGTACGTCGCCATAGAATGGGTCATATAAATTTAATTTATCCTGTTGCTCATGTTTGGTACACAAATAGTCGTCCTAATTATTTAGCTTTGTTATTAGAAGTTGAACAATGTGAAAAAAATTTAAATACAAGTTGGCAAATTCTTCGATTTTCACTACCTGGCGTTTATGATCAAGTATTGCGTCCATTTTTCTCAGATTGGCCGACCGTATATACCGATCAATACTTGAAAAATTTGTACAAAAAGCTTTGTCGAACATTTCTCAAATCTTCAATTTCATGGGCCGAAAAATCAAAAGTTTGGTATCAAAAAATTTTTGAAGTTTATCAAGAATTATTATATTCCAAAGCAGAAAGTCTTTTTCAATTTGTCGACTTTATTGAAACAGTTGATTTTACAAATGAAGAGGATCCAGTTAATTCTGTTTTTGATTATTTTGAAAACGAAAAAATGGTTGAGTTAATTGATCCTGTTAATATAACTAATAAAATTTTGGATTCACGTGATCCCTCTAAAATGAATTTACCGGATCCAGCTAATGATATTTTTTCTTTTTTAGAGATATTCCCAGAAAAACAAAGGAAAAAGTTAATTCGAACCCTTATACAAAAATCAAATACAGTAAAGTTTCTTGATGCTCGGGTAAAAAGGATAAAATTAGCTTCATTGGCGTATTTCATAGCCGAAGATGAGATTTCTTATTATGGTTTACATTGGGATTTGCAACAATATCGTCGCTCTCGAGAGTTAGGATTTACAACTTATCCGTTAAAACCAGAACCAAAACCGAAATTACAAAATCGTAGGTATAATACCCCTAAATATTTGTTACGTATGACTCCCACATACTTAATTGGATCGGTTTTAATTAAAAAAGAATTAGAGAATTTAAATATTGTTGAAGAAATACAAAAAACTAGAAAATTCATTATTATTTGTAGCAAAATCTTACATAAAGAAAAACCGATTTATTATTTCTTGCGTTGGTTCCGAAAATGGGAATTACAACGTGTTTATAAATTAAGAGATCAGTCTATTAAACGAATTCGCATTTTAGAAAATCTGTTAGCAACAGGCTCAAATCCCGCGTGGATGATTTTAACAATATTACCTGTAATTCCACCAGCTTTACGACCCATGATTCAATTAGAAGGTGGACGTTTTGCCACGTCTGATTTAAATGAATTGTATCGTCGAATTATTACTCGAAATAATCGATTACTTCGTCTTTTAGAAATTGATGCACCCCAACTAATTATTCGAAATGAAAAAAGAATGTTACAGGAAGCAGTTGATACTTTAATTGACAATGGGAAACGAGGGAAAATTGCCTTAAGTGCCAATAATCGTCCCTTAAAATCATTATCCGATATTATTAAAGGTAAACATGGTCGTTTTCGTCAAAATCTTTTAGGAAAACGTGTTGATTATTCAGGTCGTTCTGTTATTGTTGTTGGGCCTAGTTTAAAATTAAATCAGTGTGGTTTACCATATGAAATGGCGATGGAATTATTTCAACCTTTTGTGATTCGTGAAATGATCAATCAGGGTTTAGCAAGTAATATGAAAATTGCCCGGAATTTAATTGGACAAAATGAACCAATTATTACCCCAGTTTTAGAAAAAGTTTTATCGAATCATCCTATTTTTTTAAATCGGGCTCCGACATTGCATCGATTAGGTATTCAAGCCTTTGAACCGATTTTAGTTCAAGGTCGTGCTATCAAATTACATCCTTTAGTTTGTTCTGCATTTAATGCTGATTTTGATGGTGATCAGATGGCTGTTCATATACCTCTTTCATTAGAATCACAATCTGAATGTTATATGTTAATGTTAGCCCCTTATAATTTTTTATCACCTGCTAATGGTGAACCTATTATTTTACCAAGTCAAGATATGGTATTAGGGTGTTATTATTTAACTGTACCGAATATTAAAGGATTACTAGGATCTAATCATTATTTTGCTAACTTAAATGATGTTATCTTGGCTTATAATCAGGATGAAATTGAGTTGCATACTTCTATTTGGGTTCGATATAATGAAGAACTTGTTAAACCCTTAAATTTCATTAAAAAGATACAATTGAAGGACGAAAGTTGTATTGAATATTATGAAAATATGCAGATTCGAAACGATAAAAATGGAAATCTACTTGTTCAATACTTACAAACGACAACTGGACGAGTAATTTTTAATTATACAATTCAGAATACCTTAAATATTTTGTCGTAAATAAGTATGTTAATTAAAATGAAGAAATGAAATTTTTATGAAAACTTATATATATCAAAACACGTTAATCAGTAAGAAACAGTTAAAGCAACTATTATCTTGGAGTTTTACGAAATATGATTCTATGCAAGCTTGCTCATTAGCTGATGAATTAAAATATTTAGGTTTTAAGTATGCTAGTAAAGCTGGAATATCAATTAGTATCGAGGATTTAAAAGTTCCTTTTAATAAAAATTTACTTTTACAAATCGCAAATCAAGAAATTAAAAGCGCGGAAAAGATTTATTCAAAAGGTAAAATTACGGACGTAGAACGGTTCCAGAAAATTATCGATACATGGAATTTAACTAGTGAATCCTTAAAAGATGAAGTTGTTTCTTATTTTAAAAATTATGATCCATTAAATTCGGTCTATATCATGGCTTTTTCAGGAGCACGTGGTAACTTATCACAAGTTAGACAATTAGTCGGCATGCGCGGATTAATGTCCGATCCTAGTGGTGAAATTCTTAAATTACCAATTAAAAAAAACTTTCGAGAAGGATTAACAATCACTGATTATTTAATGTCAGGTTATGGAGCTCGAAAGGGTATTATTGATACAGCTCTTAAAACTGCAAATTCAGGTTATTTAACCCGACGTTTAATTGATGTAGCACAAGATATTATTATACGAGAAAAAGATTGTTTAACAACACACTCTTGTTTAATTGAAAATAAAGCTCAATCTAAAAATTCTGTTTACGACAAAATTTTAGGCCGTTTATTAAACAAACCAATTTATGATCTGAAAACAAATGAACTAATTGCTGAAGTTAATACTCAATTGACACCTGATTTAATTAAAGTGTTAAAGCAAAAAAATATTAGAAATTTCTATATTCGATCACCTTTGACATGTAATTTATATCGATCGATTTGTCAAAAATGCTATGGATGGGATTTAGCAAACGAGAATTTGATTGATATTGGTGAAGCAATTGGTATTATAGCAGGTCAGTCGATTGGAGAACCTGGAACTCAATTGACCATGCGAACATTTCATACTGGAGGTATTTTTACATCAGAAATTAAAGGTAAAATTCGAAGTCCGATTAGTGGAATTGTTAAATTCTCAAAACGTTTAAAGAGATTACCAGTTCGGACAACTCGAGGTGAGGATGTTTTACTTACGAAAAATGCAGGATCTTTGTTAATTATTCCAGAAACTAAAACTCAAGAGCCAGTTAAGCTTGAATTATTTCGTAATACTATTATATTTCCTAAAAATAATCAGTATGTTCAGAAGAATGCAATTCTTGCTGAGTTAGTTGACGACGAAAAACAAACGCGAACAGAAGTTAAACCTGTATTAAGTACCACATCAGGAGAAGTTTTTATTCCTCGTTTAACAAATAAATTAAATCGAATTAATAAAACAAAATTATTATGGATTTTATCTGGTCAAGTTTATCAAGCTCCGATCCATTCTTTTCTAAATTATTCTAATGATTATAAGATTAACAAAAATAGTTATATTTTCCGGACAAAGTTAATTAATGATTTTCCGGGATTTAGCAATTTTGTGAACACGAATGATAATTTATTTCAACGGATTCTTCAAATTATTTCAAACACTTGTTGGTGTCTACCAAACTCTCGTATTGAAAAGTTGTCCACAAATATAGGAGAAAGTCCGTATATTCTAAATATCCGAAACTTAAATTATTTTATAAACTTGAAATTAAAAAATTCGAAAATTATTTTACCGACTTCGCCGAATAAATATTTCGGAACATTAATTAATAATAATTTTCGAACTATAGTAGGTGGTTGTCCATATTATGATCTTCGATCGAATAAAAATTCAATTTTAGAAAATCCGCCTGTCTTTTATTTTATGCCTTACGAACCAAAAGAAATAAAAAAAATTTCAAAACTTTTATTAGGTATTAAAAGACGGCTTTTGGATAAAAATGATCTATGTTCATTTTCTTCAATTTCTGATCCTAATTTGGAAAGTTTATCATCTTTTAATTTGAAGGAAATGGCTCAAAACTTAACATTTTCATCTAAAACATCAAAAATAACTAATGACTTAGGTTTCAATTTATTAACAAAAAGATTTATATATCGATCTCTGATCTGGGTATCTGAAGAAACTTATGAACTAAACTGTGATAGAAGTATAGTACTTGTTGAACACGGTAATTTTATTTCTAAAAATTTTGAGCTTGTTCCAGGAGTTCTTTCAAAAACCCCAGGAATTGTTTTAATTTCCGATAAAAATAATATTACCCAAGAAATCTGTATTAAGTCCGGTTTTGTTTATACAGGAAAACGATTTACCCAATTTAAAAACAAAGTATTTTACCCTGGTGAAATTCTTTTCGATAGTATTAAAATAACTCAACCTTCGTTATGTGAATATTTAGTAGGAAAACTTGATGATCAATTATTAATTCGTCCTCTAGAAATTTATGAAATTCCGTACCCTAAATCTGAAAAAAGAATTTTTGAAAAAAATTTAGAAACAGACTTTCCATTTAATTTGAATAGTAGTCTTTACTACTGTTGTAAATCAGGTCAACCAATAAAAGAATCAAAATCGATCGATTTAGTGATAAATAGCTTGGATTTAAAAGTTAATAGTTTTTCGAATAATCAGACTGAAATTCAATTACTACCAAATCAAAAGAAAAACTCTGTCGATTTTTTAGTTGATGAAAAAATTAATTTAAATCATTATATTTTACCTCATTTAAAATACACAAATATTCAGTCGTGCTTAATTGTACAATCAAAACAATTCATCGATTCATACACAACTTTAGGATATTTAGAAGCATTAATTCCATATTCACGTGAAATTGTTCAATTTAAATCAAAATGTAATGAACATAAAGAAATTTGTTTAATTTCCAATGAAGATTGTTTAACAGTCGAAAAAAATTACATTAAAAATAAAACTATTGATGATTTACTAATTAACGATATCAATGTAAACTATACTGGTAAAATCTTAATGGATAATGGTCAAATAGTAACTATTCAAAAAGGCCGTCCATATTTTTTTCCAAATTGTAAAAATGAAGGTTCAGAAATTAATACAGATTTAACATATAAACCCCTTTGTTCTCAAGCATTTCCTCTGGATTCAAACTTAAAAACGAAACATAAAATTTATTTAAATTACTATGATGTAACAAAAGGTTTAATTAATCAACGAGTTCATTATCAAAATACTCTTTGTAAGTTTTCAAAGATGTTAGTTAAAAAAAATGGAAAACTCTACAGTTCTTTACTTACAGGTGTTGTTAATCGATTTACAATAGTAAAACAAACATCGACTTCGAATCGACTTCCTTCCTATCCCGGTTCCATTGAGAAGTTAAAAAATCGTTTGAAGAAAAAGTATAAGAAATTAACTGGCCTAAAAACTTTATTATTTACAAAAAATTCTAGTTTACAGACAAATCCTTTAAAACAAGAGAATTCTACTTCATCGTCTTTAGTTTTAGCAACTTTCTTTACATCCAAATTTTATAAATTTACTGGTGGGATTCATTCACTTACAGAAGATTATTTTGAACAAGAAGTGAATAGTGTCTTTTGTAAAAACGGAGAATTTATCGAAAATGGACAAACCATTGGATTGCTAAATTTCGAAAAAGAAATTACCGGTGATATTGTTCAAGGTTTACCAAGAATTGAACAGTTGTTGGAAGCTCGTAAGAAAAAACAGGTGAGTAAAAATATCCCAATAAATCAGAAAAAAAGTTTATTAACTCAAACAACAAGTATTGATTCTTATTTTGAATTTAGAAAGTTGGGAACAACAGTTAAAGAAAATGAAAAAATTAACCCACATAATTTATTAAAAGTATATTTTAATTACTATGGTTTAATAAAACATTTTTTCTGTGAAAAGGCTTACATTCAGGATTCATATCGACTATCAAAGAATTACGAAGCGAGCTATAGGAGTTTTAAAAAAGTTCAATCATTAATTTTAAATTCTGTTCAATCAGTCTATAAATCACAAGGTGTTTCAATTTCTGATAAACACTTAGAAGTAATAATTAAACAAATGACCACAAAAGTTTTAATTACACATCAAGGAAGTACGCCATTATTGCCTCGAGAAGTAATTGATCTTTATCATATTCAATATATTAACGAGGTTGCTAACACACACAATAAACAACCTGCTTTATATGTTCCGTTACTATTAGGAATTACAAAAGCGGCATTAAATAATCCAAGTTTTATCTCTGCTGCTAGTTTCCAAGAAACTACAAGAGTTTTAACAAAAGCTGCGATTGAAGGGCGTGTTGATTGGTTACGAGGTTTGAAGGAAAATATTATTATTGGTCACTTAATGCCAGCTGGTACAGGTTCCCCAGTTTATACAAATTATTTTAAAAAAACTTATTCTGACGCATTAAATATAAATCTAAAAATTGAACAATTAAAAAAAACAATATAAAAACTAGACGCTTTTCTTGATCGTCTGTTATTATTCTTATTATTAGTATTTATGGAAAAGATTTTATATTTCGTAAGCATCAAATTTTTTTTCAATATCTAAATATTTTTTTAAATTTGATTAATTAAATAGACAATAATTCTTAATAAATTCCTAAATATTTCTCGACTACCAAAACTATTGTCTTTTAACAACTTAATAAGAAGTGCTATTTATTATTCTTTACTATTGTAGATAGAAACAAAAGAATTATAGAACTAAGCACGTTACGATTTAGACTACATTATATTTATTTAAGGAGTTCGAAAAACCTATGGCTGATATAAGTTTAGCCCAATTATTAGAAGCTGGTGTTCATTTTGGACATAAAGCTTATCGTTGGAATCCAAAAATGTTTCCATATATTTACACAGAACGAAATAATATTCATATCTTAGATTTAGTTCAATCAGCTCAATTATTAAAAGAAGCCAATTTATACTTACAATCGGCCGCTGAAAAAGATAAAACGTTTTTATTTATTGGTACAAAACGACAAGCAAGTGCTTTAATCGCCCAAGAAGCGAAACGTTGTAATTCATATTACGTAAACCATCGATGGTTAGGTGGTATGTTAACAAATTGGTCTACTGTAAAAGAACGAATTGCTCGTTTAAAAAGTTTAGAACAAGAAGAAGCAGATGAGGTTTTTAATTTATTACCTAAAAAAGAAGCATCATTACGTCGAAAAGAATTAGAAAAGTTACGCAAAAATTTAAACGGTATAAAAGACATGCAACGACTACCAGATGTTGCAATCATTATTGATCAAAAACGAGAGATGACTGCAATTCGTGAATGTCAAACCCTAGGAATTCCGATTATTTCTATTCTCGATACAAATTGTGATCCAGATTTAGTTGATATCCCAATTCCCGGTAATGATGATGCTGTAGGTTCAATTAAATTAATTTTACAATCATTAACTGATAGTATTAATATTGGAAAATCGAGAATGAATTAACATATAGCTTAAGCCCTTCTTTGATTGGACTAAAAATATAATAAATTCTTTTCGAAAGAATTTTAAAAACAAAAAATTGGTAAGATTCAAAATCGATCTTTAGTTTATTTGACTATAGTTGATTTAAATGAAATTTTAAATCAACTATAGTTTTTCGTTATCTTTTCTTATTTAAAAACAATCAGTCCTTTAAATTTTACAATATTTCCTAGTTTTTCTTGAAAATATTTCTATGCAAATTTTCCTGATGTTGATGCTATAACAAAAGCGGCATACGTTAAAATATAACCAACAGCAAAATGTACTAAACCTACTAAACGGGCTTGTACAATTGAAAGAGCTACTGGTTTATCTCTCCAACGGATTAAATTTGCAAGTGGTGTACGTTCATGAGCCCAAACTAATGTTTCAATTAATTCTTGCCAGTAACCACGCCAAGAGATTAAGAACATGAAACCGGTAGCCCAAATTAAATGGCCAAATAAGAACATCCAAGCCCATACAGACAAGTTATTCATACCAAATGGGTTATAACCATTAATTAATGGTGATGAATTTAACCATAGATAATCACGTAACCATCCCATAATATAATTTGATGATTCGTCAAATTGACCAGGGTTACCACCCCAGATTGTCATATGTTTCCAATGCCAATAGAAGGTTGTCCATCCAATTGTATTTAACATCCAGAACATCGCTAAGTAGAATGCATCCCATGCTGAGATATCACATGTACCACCACGACCTGGACCATCACAAGGGAAACTGTAACCGAAGTCTTTTTTATCTGGCATTAATTTTGATCCACGAGCATCTAAAGCTCCTTTTACTAAAATTAATGTCGTTGTGTGTAAACCTAATGCAATAGCGTGATGAACTAAGAAATCACCTGGGCCGATTTTTAAGAATAAATCGTTTTTACTATTATTAATAGCTTCTAACCAACCTGGCAACCAAACTTGATTACCTGCAACTGTCGCTGGACTAGTTGACGAAGATAATAAAACATTAAAGTTATAAACAGCTTTTCCAGATGCTGCTTGAATATATTCTGCAAATACTGGCTCAAATAAAATTTGTTTTTCTGGTTGTCCAAATGCTACAACAGTATCATTATGGATATATAGTCCTAATGTATGGAAACCTAAGAATAATGAAACCCAACTTAAATGTGAAATGATCGCTTCTTTATGTTCTAGCATACGTGCTAAAACGTTATTTTTATTTAATTCAGGATCGTAATCACGAACAAAGAAGATTGCACCATGAGCAAAAGCACCAACCATTAAGAACCCAGCAATATATTGATGGTGTGTGTATAAAGCGGCTTCTGTTGTAAAGTCTTTTGATAAGTAAGCGTATGGTGTTAATGCATACATATGTTGAGCTGTTAGTGATGTTGCTACACCTAAACAAGCTAAGGCTAAGCCTAATTGCATATGTAATGAATTTGTAATTGTTTCAAATAAACCAACGTGACCTGCTCCTAAACGCCCTCCTGGAGGACGGTGTGCGTCTAAGATTTCTTTCATGTTGTGCCCAATTCCAAAATTAGTACGGTACATGTGACCTGCAACAATAAATACAACTGCAATTGCTAATTGATGATGTGCAATATCACTTAACCATAATGACTGTGTTTGAGGATGGAATCCACCTAAGAAAGTTAAAATTGCTGTACCTGCACCTTCACTTGTACCGTAAACATGGCCTGCAGTATCTGGATTTTCTGCGTAAACTGTCCAGTTTCCAGTAAAGAAAGGCGTTAAACCTGCCGGATGTGGTGGAGTTGTTAAGAAATTATCCCAACCAATATGTACACCACGTGAAGCCGGAATAGCAACGTGAACAAGGTGACCGGTCCAAGCTAATGAACTTACCCCTAATAATCCTGATAAATGGTGATTTAAACGCGATTCGTTATTTTTAAACCATGATAAACTTGGACGGAATTTTGGTTGTAAGTGTAACCAACCAGCGAATAATAAAGCGCAAGATAATAATAATAATCCTACTGAACCTTTATAAAGTTCTTGGTTAGTTCGGAATCCAATAGTATACCACCATTGATATACACCAGAGTATGCAATGTTTACTGGATATGTATTTCCTTTACTGAATGCTTTTAATGCTGATTCACCAAAGTGTGGATCCCAAATTGAGTGAGCAATTGGTTTTGTTTTTAAAGGATTACTCACCCATTTTTCAAAATTCCCCTGCCATGCAACATGGAATAAATTTCCTGAAGTCCACAGGAAAATAACGGCTAAATGACCAAAATGCGAAGCGAAGATTTTTTGATATAAATTTTCTTCGGTCATACCATCATGCGCTTCTAAATCATGAGCCGTAGCTATACCATACCAAATTCGTCGCGTTGCTGGATCTTGTGCAAGGGCTTGGCTAAACTTTGGAAATTTAGTTGCCATAATCTTCAGATGCCTTTTTATATAATTTATTGTTACAAATAAAATAAAGAACATAGAAAGTTAATTTTTTATCCACTTTCTTTCATCCTTTAATAATAAATTTCTCGTGATATTTAAGTTAGTTTCTTTTCTTTAAAGAAGAAGATTTTAATGAAATTACATGAATCTTCTCACATAAAATTTACTGATATCTTTTTTTAATTACGAATTATTCAAAACAGTTTTTGTATTGAATTGATAATTATTTATGTAATTGAAATTGAACGAGCTAAGAAGAACGACCATGTCGTTCCAATCCCACCAAGTAAGTAGTGCGCTAAACCAACAGCACGACCTTGTGTAATACTTAATGCACGAGGTTGAATTGCAGGTGCAAAGTTTAACTTATTATGTGCCCAAACAATTGATTCAATTAATTCTTGCCAGTAACCACGACCACTGAATAAGAACATTAAACTAAATGCCCAAATAAAGTGTGCACCTAAGAAGATTAATCCATATGCTGATGAGGCAGAACCATATGATTGAATTACTTGTGATGCTTGTGACCATAAGAAATCACGTAACCATCCATTAATTGTGATCGAACTTTGTGCGAAGTTTCCACCTGTAATATGTGAAATACTACCATCCGGTGTAATAGTTCCCCAAACGTCTGATTGCATTTTCCAACTGAAATGGAAGATTACCACAGAAATAGAATTATACATCCAGAATAAGCCTAAGAAAACATGATCCCAACTAGAACTTTGACATGTACCACCACGACCTGGACCATCACAAGGGAAACGGAAACCTAAATTAGCTTTATCAGGAATTAATTTTGAACTACGAGCGTATAATACACCTTTTAAAAGAATTAATACTGTTACGTGAATTGTAAAAGCATGAATGTGGTGTACCATAAAATCAGCCGTTCCTAATTTAATTGGCATCATTGCAATTTTACCACCAACTTCTACAACTTCGCCTCCAAATGCATAACTTGTTGTTGCTAAAGCATTCGGTGCTGTTGTACCAGGCGCTAATAAATGAATATTTTGAATCCATTGTGCGAAAATTGGTTGTAATTGAATCGCTTTATCTGAGAACATATCTTGTGGACGACCTAATGCTCGCATTGTATCGTTGTGAATGTAGAAACCAAAGGCGTGACAACCTAAGAAAATACAAACCCAATTTAAGTGAGAAATAATTGAATCACGGTGTCTTAATACTCGGTCTAATAAATTGTTGTAATTATTTGCCGGTGTGTAGTCCCGTACCATAAAAATTGCACCATGTGCTGCGCCACCTACTACACAGAATCCACCAATCCACATATGATGAGTAAACAACGATAATTGTGTTGCATAATCTGTTGCAATATATGGATATGGTGGCATTGCATACATATGGTGAGCAACAATGATACTTAATGAACCCATCATTGCTAAATTAATTGCTAATTGAGCATGCCATGACGTTGTTAAAATCTCGTATAAACCTTTGTGTCCTTCACCAGTAAATGGACCTTTGTGAGCTTCTAAGATTTCTTTCATACTGTGGCCAATACCCCAATTTGTACGGTACATGTGACCTGCAACAATAAATAAAACAGATAATGCAAGATGGTGGTGAGCAATATCACTTAACCATAATCCACCAGTTACTGGATTTAAGCCACCTTTAAATGTTAAGAAATCAGAGTATTCACCCCATTGTCCACTGAAGAAAGGTGCTAAACCTTTACCAAAGCTTGGGTATAACTGTGCCATTAATTCACGATTAATTAAAAATTCGTGAGGTAAAGGAATTTCTTGTGGTGAAACACCAGCATCTAATAATTTATTAATTGGTAATGCAATGTGAATTTGATGACCAGACCATGATAAACATCCTAATCCAAGTAAACCAGCCAAGTGGTGATTCATCATTGATTCTGCATTTTGGAACCATTCTAACTTTGGAGCTGCTTTATGATAGTGGAACCAACCTGCGAATAACATTACAGCTGACATAACTAAACCACCAATTGCGATCCAGTATAATTCTACTTCACTAGTAATACCTTCTGCTCTCCACATTTGGAACCAACCAGATGTTGTTTGAACACCTTGGAAATTACCCCCAACATCTCCATTTAAAATTTCTTGACCAACAATTGGCCAAACAACTTGGGAACTTTGTTTGATACTAATAGGGTCACTTAGCCAAGCAGAATAATTAGAGAAGTATGCTCCATGGAAATGCATACCACTTATCCATAAAAAGATAATTGCTAATTGGCCAAAGTGTGCGCTAAAAATTTTACGAGAAACTTCTTCTAATGAGCTAGTTTGACTATCAAAATCATGAGCATCAGCATGTAAGTTCCAAATCCATGTTGTTGTTTTTGGACCCTTAGCTAAAGTTCTTGAAAAATGTCCGGGTTGTGCCCATTTTGCAAAACTAGTTTCCACAGCGTCTTTTTCTACAAAAACTTGTACATTTTTTGCTCGACGCTCTGTTGAGCTTATTGCCATTGACTTTCTCCTTTAGGGAGACGAAAATCTATGAAACTCTCATAAAAAATAAAAAATAGTAATTTTATCTATTTGGTAAATATGAGTTTTCATTATTAATTATACTATAATTCTTTAATATTTTTAATTTATTTTTGTAAAAATAAAACCGCAAGTTATTAATTCTAAAACTGGTATAATATACTTAAAGTTTTGTGAAGTATTTTTTAATTATATGGTTTTTTTCACTTTTGATAAGAATTTGTATCTAAATTTACTATTTTTTAATATTCACCAATAATAAATATTATTGAAGGACTAATAAATCTAGTTTGTTGAGCATAAATACATATTTAAATGCTTTTATTTTTTTAAAGTAAATATTACTACTCTCAATATATAAAAAGTAAATTGTTATTAGTTTATTGTATCCTTTTTTTTCACAATTATAAATTTTATTAAAATCTCTATTATTATGTCTTTATTAATAAAAGTATATTTTAATTACACTATTCACTTAATTTTTATGTAATTTTGTTAGGAATAGTTTACACTAGTTTATTAAATAAATGTTCGTTAATTACTCAGGAAATCATTATGTCAGGAACTCTTGAAAAAATCCAAGCAATTGTAGGACAGCAATTAGGTATTGAATCCAGTAAAGTAATACCCGAATCAAATTTCCAAAAAGATTTGGGAGCAGATTCCTTAGATATCGTTGAATTGATTATGGCGTTTGAAGAAGAGTTTGAAATCGAAGTTGATGATCAAGCTTCTGGAGAGATCTCCACAGTTCAACAAGTTTTAGATTATATTGAAAATAACTAAAAACCGACTAAATAGCTCGCGTTTTATTAATTAGTTTCATTGAAAAATGAAACTAATTACATAGATTAAACAAAGTTTACAAAACTCATTT